ATAGCATTTTCTTTTCAGGGATGGGACCTTCGAGGCTTTTATCATTTATATATATATGATTTTTTTCTCGTAGACTGCCCCTTCTTTTCTAATGGGTTTCGAATATTAAAATAATTTATTGGTCTATTGATACCTAGGTCAAATCCATGAACTCAATTCGGTTATTGCTTTCTATTCTTAAAAATCCCCTAAGCCATAAATCATCAATTGTCTTATCACTCATAAATCCGATAGATAAATTTTTTAAATAACGGTTCAAGAAAGAAATGATCCCTTTTCTCGCTCTCGCTACCAGCGGATCCCCAGCATACTCCTTTCCTCCAAGAATCTTATTCTTGAATATTGTTCGTGAAATAAAAATGAATAGTTTTCTATATTCTTCGAATTTCTATGTCTAGGAAAGTACGACAGGATCCTATATTTTATTACTTTCTATTTTACATTTTTTTCTTTTATTGTCTTCTTTGTTCTATTTTCCTTTCTTTCCGATTAAAAAAAAAACTCCAAAGTATACTTTTTTGCAGATCGAGGTAAGAAATTCGAATATTTTTTCTATTTACTTTTTTCTTTTTATCTATCTGTCAGATTTTGAATTATTCTATTGAATTTTTTTAATAATAAGAGACTGTAATTGAAAGTCTCTTTCTCGCATCCATTAATTGCCGGAAAAATATCGTATGCATCGATATGAAAAGAAAATTTTGGATACGCGAAGCCATGATTTGATGGATTTTTTTTTTTTTTCTATAGATATATCATATCTTATAGAAATAATACAAATGAAAATGGATCTTTTCTTGTGTTCGGAAATAGAAATAAAAAAAGATGTCAAAAAGAAAATTGTATGTTGGAACTTGGAATAAGCCCTTCCGCGTGGAGGGAGGGAATAGCAATTTCTTCCTATAGAACCTCTAGGAACAAGAAAAGAAGATTTCATCGGAAATATCGAGAGATTCTTACGAAGTCCAAACCAAAGAAGTATTAAAAACAAAATAAAAAACGATCTACTGTTCGAATTTCATCTCTATCGAATTTGAATATCAGAATAGTAGATATAGTTATGATTCAATGGGTTAGATCCACTTACTTTTTTATAATCTTTCCAATTTTTTTTTATTGGAATAATAGAAAATAGGAATATCTAACAATTAAAGGAGATATCATTATTCATTAAAAAAAATAAAATAATGATAATAATGTTCTGTTCCACTTTCTAACTATAATTACTTTATTTACTATATTAACTATATTCGAATTCATTAAGAATGATAACGATAACTTATTAGAATTCATAATTCCATTTTATTTTCTAATGAAATTCTACGATTCCTTAGTTTATATATATATTATTTTATTACAAATATAAACTTAGTACAAATATCAACAATCTCGCTATTCTTCCTTCAAAGATGAATACGACTGCTGGCGTTTTCGGAAAAAAAAAGAAGTAAAAAGCCCCTTATCGGATTTGAACCGATGACTTACGCCTTACCATGGCGTTACTCTACCACTGAGTTAAAAGGGCCCCGTTTGATTCAATTCCTGAATAAGAAACTAGCCAATATGAGTCTAGTATATATATTTGTTACTGCATATACTTATATTATATAGATAAGATAGGATTAGAATATATGTACATAGATAGATTTTATAGCGACTCATTAAGGAACAAGAAATTGGATTTACCCAGTGAATAGAGTATAATTAAAAAAATAGTTTATTGAGATTGGATTTTATCAATATCAATGGAATGAATTATTTCAAAACCGATTCGAATGGAAGTCATCCTCATCATAACACGAAATTCATTTCATTGATACATGTACCCACCAATTCAAATATTTCATCGAATAATTGATAAATGGATTCAATTTGTCCCGTCCCTCAACCAAATTCTTAATTGAAAAAACAATTTTCAATAACTTGTTGATCACTATCTACCCGATTTCCAGATTGATTATCGTTTTCTTATTTCCCGGCTTAGTGTGAGATAGAAATATACCTACCGAATCTTAACTCTTAACAATGAATGAAAGTGAAAGAAATGAAGTTTTAACACCTCGCCCTTTCCAGCAAACCAATCATTCCCTGAAAGGATCCTATCTTTCTTTTGCTTTCTTTCCCGTTACTTATCTTTTTTCTATTTTTTTTTTTTTTAATTATAGATGGTTGGAATGAACAATTTCGAAATCTAAATGATGAATCAAAAGATTCTATGGTATGGAATTATGAAAGATGGAAAGATCCTTTTGATCGAATCATATCATTCCATTATATTGTATTGACAATTTCAAAAAACTGTTCATACTATGAACGTAGTATAATGGCGGTTGGGCAAGTATGCCCCCATCGTCTAGTGGTTCAGGACATCTCTCTTTCAAGGAGGCAGCGGGGATTCGACTTCCCCTGGGGGTAGGGTACTACGAAAGGAAGTTAATCATGGATTATCAATAAAGACTCCAATTTCTTCTTCCTGGGTCGATGCCCGAGCGGTTAATGGGGACGGACTGTAAATTCGTTGGCAATATGTCTACGCTGGTTCAAATCCAGCTCGGCCCAATAATTAAATTTGCCGATCCACCATGAAATGATATAACCCATTTGTTGTTCTCCGGAAATGAGTGATGTGTTCTGATACGGAAGAATCAAAATAGGATACATCCCTAACGCTACGCTATTTCTTTATATAAATAATAGATATAGATATGAATATATAAATAAGTCCGCCTCTGTCAGTTACAGCACAACGGTTCGAATCGAAAATAGAAAAGGACATGGTTTGAATGAAATCGTAAGAATATGTATGCTTTACGCTTTTTTCCCTGGGATTGTAGTTCAATTGGTCAGAGCACCGCCCTGTCAAGGCGGAAGCTGCGGGTTCGAGCCCCGTCAGTCCCGATGGATACAAATCCAATAAAAAAAGACATCAATTGATTTCGTGTGTGAAAGGGAAAAAAAAATAACAAAATTTCATTCCTAACAGGGATTCTTTTTTTTTATTTCTTCGTCGGAACCTTTACCTTAAACTAAAAAAAAAACAAAAAAGGAAAAGGAATTTTGGATTGCATCAGAAATTTCATTTTTTAATTTTGTATGGATAAAAGATCTTCCTATGTTATACTATTTAATTCTCGACGATGAATTGATTTGATAGCTCAGATATTGTTATTCGTGATATTGATCCGATTTGATATCATTAAGATGTAATTTATACCATTGAATTTACCGACGAAAGATTTATCATCTCTATGGGATTAAATCCCGAATTATTTATTGAAAATTAAAGAGAAATAAAACATAGAGATTATGGAAGTAAATATTCTCGCATTTATTGCTACTGCACTGTTCATTCTAGTTCCTACTGCTTTTTTACTTATAATTTACGTAAAAACGGTAAGTCAAAGTGACTAATTTTACTTAAACAACATGACTTCTTAATTCTTATCAATGCAATGATTGAATAAAAAAAAAATGAAAAAGGATTTCTATTTAGGGTCTTAGTCTTAAATGAAATGATCGGACTACAATCAGCGGAATTCTATGAAACCCGGATAGTATAGTAGAAAGAAATCAAATCTATTTCTTTCTACTATACTATCTATCTATTATTGTAGTATATTAAAGTTTTACTCTAGAAAAATAGAGGTTTAATATGGATCAATCTACAATATGTATCTTGATATTCATATATCTTCATATATATAGAATCTCAATTACATATATATATGTAATGTACATAGCATAGCGTCCCAATTTTGTTCTTTGTTTCATCTATTTGATTTGTATTGGTTCCAATCAATCTGAAATAATCAAAAAGCAACTCTTATTCTTCCGATTCGAATTTTTAGATTTCTTATTATTTTCACAATCCCGGTATTATATCATATTAAAAAAAAAGTAATCTTTTTAGCATTCCGAAGAAGGAATTGATTCAATAGTTGACAGATGATCCGGGGATTCTATGAGAAACTTTTTCGTATTTCGAAAAGATTGGTGGTAAAACCCAACCGATTTTTAACGTTTGAACCATGATATGAAATGAGTTCAATAAAGCATCAATCCAATTTCGAACCTAAAAAAAAAATAATAAAATAAAACAAGCAGTAAGGCAAATACCTAATATATATGGTATTCGCCTAAAGCAGCGGCAATATCTTATTATGTGCAGTATCTTGTTAGACAATTCCTATGTCTATTTTGTTTCCTATAGAAATTGTGTATCCGCTTAATAACTAATAACAGAACTTTTCTCTTTGAAAAAAAAAAGAAGAAAAGGAGGGGACAAAAAGAATAAAGTAGGAGTGGGGGGGGTTACGCGATTCCTCATTTTCCATATATAACTTTGGGAAGAGCCTGTTCATCGAAATAGAAATCTTAGTTCATCGAAATAGAAATCTTAATAAGAATTCGGGGAGTCAATTTCCTATTATTTGTATTCCTGTGACTTTCAAAATACGAACATGGGAATAATTCAAATATTTGTTTGATTGAAAGAGTATTTTCTATTTCTATATTATCCATAGAATACATTACACTACTAGAATACAATAGAATTCCGAAATGCAGATATATTTGAATTCAATTAATTAGTATTAATTAAATACTTAAATTCAATAGTTAAAAAATTCCCGAACCCAGTTATAAAAAAAAAAACAATGGATACTTTGATCCCTTAACTCAACTCAATTAGTAGTACCCTTAGAGTCCACTTCTTCCCCATACTACGAGGGAAAGGGAAAATGAAAAAACTACCATTAAAGCAGCCCAAGCAAGACTTACTATATCCATGTAAATTTTGTCTCCTATCTCTATCAATATGAAGAAATTATTTCATTATTGTTCACTAATTTTTCTTGTATTTTTTTATTTTTTTTTATTATTCACTAAAAATACTATAATATATAATAATAGTGGAATCGCTGGTACAGAGTCAAAAAAGAGATTCTGGGCTAACACCATTGACAAAACAATCCAATAAATCCAATTAGAACATCTAAGAAGTTCTAATTGGATTTCTAGTAGAATGGCAAAACATTAAGCATAAACAAAATAGCCGGAGACATCTTTGGAAGTAGTGAAGTAGTAAGGGAATGAATATTACTAACAGGTAGGAATAATAAGACCTGTGTTTTATTTTGTTTCCCCCCATTAAGTAAATTCATTAAGTAAGTAATTTCATTATCATTAAGTAAAAAGTAAAAAAAATGTAGAATCAAGACAGATTATTTTACATACTCATATTCTTATTTCCATCTCTTATTTCCATTTGATCTAATCCTTACCGTCTCCCGGTTCGTTCTCTAAAACAATCGGAAGACAGCCTATTCAATTCTTTGACTATCAAATTCTTTGACTAGACAGACGAAAATTCATTATTTTTTTTTTATTCTAATGGAAATAGAATATAAATAATAATAATGAATTTTTTTAGAAAAAAATGATATATATATTATATTAAATATATAATATATTTATTATATTAAATATATTAAACAAGAACATTAATTAATAAAAAAATAAGTAAGAATATTAAAAAAAATATGAAAATAGAACTATTTAAATAAAAACTATTTAAATTTAAATTAAATAAATATAAAAAAAGAAAGCCAATTAGCTATTTAATCTAACTAATCTAACTAATATTGAATAAATGGGAAGCGCTCATATACTTTACATGAGTATGTATACAAGGTTTTTCTTCCGCCCCTTCCCCAACTAAAAATGGAATTAGATTCCTTGTCCGACCTATCCCTATCCAATCTAATTCAAGACCCAGTCAGTAGACGGACACTACATTAGTAGTGGAATGAAAAGACTATCATTTCAAGATTTATTGATTCCTTTTCACTACTAGAATCTTTCTTTGAATCCGAGACGAAAAGATTTACAGCATTTTAAAGAACAAGCCTCCCGATACTTAGAATTTAGAATCAAAAAAGTCTGACGAGTCCTTTTCCCCGCTTGCTTCTGCTGGAAAAAAATTAAAGTTTTCTTCTATCAACAAAACGGAATACACTATTTCCATTCTCTTGTCGATCAGGCGACACCCGGATTTGAACTGGGGAAAAAGGATTTGCAGTCCCCCGCCTTACCACTCGGCCATGCCGCCAAAACGCTATAAAAAAATATATGAGAATACCCCCCCAAAAAAAAGGAGGGGTTAAAACTTATTATTTTTTTTATTTTATGTGTTTGTATCTTAAATTCCGTTTTCTTTAATCCCACTCCATTCTTCAAAGAGCCTCTCCGCCCTTTTCTATTGAAAAAACAAACGTACACCTTCAGTCACAAAAGCAAAAATTTCGGGACAAATTGCAACCGTTAACTATTAATTTAATTGCTGAACGATTCTTGAATTTGAATCTAAAATGGTTTTTTCTTAATGAGTTTTTTCTTAATGAGATAATAAAATCGAAATTGATACATAACCAATCAATATTGCTTTTTTTATTGAAAAAAAAATCCTTCTACATTTCCATTATAACAGCAACTGTCAGTATGTGTAAACCCTAGAACATAAATTTGAATTGTTACACAGATATTAGATATTATATTATCTAATCGGGTATCTTATCCGTATATAATACCTATACGAAAGAAAGGGAATTTTGAAGAAATTCTCGTGCTTCCTTTTTTTTACAATTTTTCATTAAATAGATTGAATAGAAAATTAAAAATTAACATGGCATATGCTGTCCCGAACGAATAGGACTACAATAAAGTAAGAGACATATAGTTATCTATATAGATATATATAGTGGAGTTAGATCTGCGCATGTTTAATAAATACAAGCCTTATTACTTATACACTCCAATCGTATTCTCAAATTCTAAAAAAAATGGGTACAAATATCTCTCTTCTCTGCCAATTCGAATTCTTTTTTGAATAATTGAAAAGATTAAGTGCTAAAAAAATGAATTCTATATTGTTTCTGATTATTAGATCTTTATCTCATCGAGCAGAGCAAATCCCGAATTCATTTTTTTTTTCTGGTATCCAATCGAATTGGAATATGTAATATCATAATAATGGTAGAAAAGTAATCCATTTTTTGTTTTGATATTCCTAAAAAAAAAACCCCTGAAGTTCTAGGTAGAATTTTTCAATTCGTTTCTATTTATCTTATATTATAATTTAGATTCTATCTGTTTGTTTTGTTGCAAATTCCAATTTTAGTATAAATTTTTATTTTATTTATTCCTCTTTTCATAATAGGTATTTCATACACGGAGTTAGGTAAAATTTCATGTGATTCAGTAAAAAGAACAGAAATTCCATTATTGCTAAATCTATTCATGTGATTCGATGAAGAATGACAGCAAATCGTGGGATATTTTCTATAAAATAAATAAATGGGGAAATTGAAAATGCTTGGGGGTGGAAATGAGGGAATGTCTACACTACCCGGGTTGAATCAGATACAATTTGAAGGGTTTTGTAGGTTCATTGATCGGGGCTTAACAGAAGCACTTTTTAAGTTTCCAAAAATTGAAGATACA